TAATCAAAAAAAATTCAAAAGAAAATTCAATATAGCGTCCTCTATTTTTTTTTGACAAATAGGCCAGCAGTCGTTGACGTTTTCCCAAAATTTTTCGCAAACCTCTCTGAGATGAAAAGTCTTTTTTGTGCAATTCCAAATGTGAAGTAAGTCTCTTTATCTTAGTGGTGAAACTGAATACTTGAAATTCAACAGACCCTCTGTTTTCTTTTTGAGAAATAACCGAAATGAATGAATTTTTGACCATAAAAAAAATTCTCCTTTCCCTTTTTACAGATATGGATTTTACCGATCAGTAATAATAATGCCATTAATTTGAATGTGGTATATACAATAATCTAATCCGAATTTCTTTATGAACTGCTAAWTTTTCTGAATTCAAATCAATCAATCCACTTTCAAATTTTAGATAGGAATAGAAAAGGATTGGTACATTTTCGCATCGAAGAATTTAGACCTAAAATGAAGAAGGTTCTGTTGATTCATTTCGAGATCTAATTGAGACATTATCCAATTTCGTATTGGATACTAGAATGAAATGTGAGACAAGACATGTGATCTGTGTATTTGTGTGCTTTCAGATACCCTATATTTTCTATCTATCCTATTTCAGATACCCTATATTATATATAGGGTATAGGATAGATAGAAAAAGTGTATTATCCACGAATTTTCAATCGTGGATAAAGATGTATTCTTAACATACTGAAACGACTGCCATTATTGGTATCAAACCAATAACGATTCATACAAGCTAAATCTTCTAATCGATAATTAGGCCAAAGAAAGTGCTTTAATTTCATTAATTTGAATTGATTTTTCTCTCTATCAAGACGGTTATTGTCATGTGAAACTTGTCTGCTGTTTTTTACGTTCTTTCCGTTCCAAAATACTGGATTTCTATCTACATCATTTCTATTCTTTGAATTCAAAGAAATTTGAATTCTGAATTCTCTACGACGTCTAAACGATAAAATATTTTCAGGAACAAGTAAATCAAAATGATTTTTGTCTCTATTTCTACTTATTCTGTCATGTGCTGAAATAGCTTCATCAAAATGTTTCTTAGAAACATATCTTTTCTCTTGGTATTTCGTTTGGTCCTTACTCTTATGAACCAACGAAGTACCTATGGTTTGATACATAATAAATTGTCCATCTTTTTGTCCAGACAGACAACCGAGTTCTATAGCCAATACTCCTCTTTCCACGAATTGTCTAAAATCCTCAACCCTCATGATATCCAAACTCAATTGTCTCCTTTCAACCGAGGCTAGAAGAACTTTTCTTGGATCTTTCAGTCTAAGCAGGAAACAATACATCCTGATATTATTGATCATTCTTTCATTCAAAGAATCGTCTAATTCCAATTGAAAAAGAGAATAATGTTTCAGGAACAAATCTAGTTCTGTTTCCGTGTTGATTTTTTTTTTTTTCTTTTTCCTTTTTTTCATGTCTGATCTTTCATAATTTTCTTCAATATCTTTTTGTTCATAATTTTCTTCAATATCTTTTTGTTGTGGGAGAACGGATTCAAGATCTCCTCGGCTTGTGGATTCTTTTTCTTCTTGATTTCGATGATTCGATGCTATCAAAAAACTTCCTTTTTCCTTGTCATTGATCTTTTCCTTTTCAGTACTACTACTATTTTGATTTCTATCCAAATTTAAAAGAAGTAATTGGCTTGGTATAAACCAAGGTTTCGTTTTATATGCATTAGAAAGTAACACAAATTCTGGGAAGAACCTCGATATGGGCTGCTTTACCATTTTTTCATTCATTCCCATCCAATCAAAAAATCCGTTTGAATTTGGTGGATTGATTTCTGGAATCATATCTGGAATCATAAGATAAAAAAGATCATTTTGCTGAATTATTTCATAATTATTAGTACGAAATTTTTTCCTTTGATTCCTATTGGAATCGATCCTGATCCAGGCCTCAATATCGACTTTTTTTCTAAGATCAAAATGGAGAATTTTCCAATCAAAATATTTTGTATCGGTCGTTTTTTCCATATATGGAATCTTTCCTAGAAATTTCTTAATCTTAATAGGGACGTTCCCCAGCATATCAAAAAGTTTAGCCGTTTTATAAGAAATCTCTTGGTTCGTATTTCCTTGAAACGGAGATCTATAAAAACAGCATTCCCTTTTATTTTCATAATTAAGAAATTGATATGATAAAAGATCATATCTATAGTTTTTTTGAAAATTATCTTTTTGATTAGATAATGAATCCACTTCAAATTGTTTTTGTTTTTTGAAATGAATTAATTGGTCTTTTGAATGAGATTTGCTAAAATTTTCATTTTTAGCTATACGACGAACTCTATTTCGCCATTTTTCTGGTATTAATCTAGACCATCTGATCCGAGATAAATCGTATTGATAATGTCCTCTTAACCCTCTTAAGCAGGTTTTCCAGTGATTCATTTCATAACTCGAATGACCCATTCCTTGTGTTTCAAAAGGAGCCTTTATTTCGGGCTTAAGAAAAAAAGGGCTTCCTTGATGTTGAAGAACAGATTTATACGAGTTACTAAGTTGGTGTGATAATTTGTAAAATACATATGCTTGTGACACGCAGGATAATTCATAAAAAAGATGTGAAATCATTTTACTATTTCTAATATAATCAAGTGCCTTTTTGATAGTAGAAAAAATTGGATTTTTCTTTTTTTTATTCATTTTTTCTTCTTCATTATTCATTTTTTCTTCTTCATTATTAGAAATGGATTTTTTTTTTGTTGATTCAAGAGAAAGTTCTGTATTCATTCTGGGAATATTCATGATAGATAAAAAGATATCTGTGTATATTCTTTGAATGAAAGATTTGAAAAACAGGGGTAATTTAGCGATTAATTCAGCAGCTCTTCTTTTTAATATTTGCCATTTTTCGAATCTTTTAGCCTTATAACTTGTTTTGTTAGGACTAAGATTATTGATTCTTGGAGTTACTTTTTTTTTCTCTTTTGTGATTCTTTCTACTTGATTTCGAATTGTACTTGTTCTATCAGTGAGATCCTTCATTTTTTTTTCTGTCACTGAAGAATTTTTCCAACTCGGAGATGTAATTTGATTAAATGATTCGTGAATTATCTGATTGCTGATTATGGAATCTTTTTCTTCTTTAATTTCACTCGATTCATATACTTCTACTTCTTTTAACCGCAATAATCGAATTGGATTTACTTTTGAAAGTTCTTTTATTATTTTTATTATTCTTGTTATAAAAATAAGACTTTTGATAACCCAATTGTTTGTTTCTTTTGAAGCTTGTTGAAATAATTCTGGTTTTCCTTTGAAAACTATTCGAGCGTGCTTCTGTAATTGTCGAATTTTTTTTTCGAGTTCCTTTAAAACGGGTTTAAAAAAGGAAGGTTGTTTTCGGGGCGAACCAAAAGGACGGTCAGCTTCCTTTCCCCAAACTGTTAAAAAACCAAAATCCTCTTTGTTGTTTTGGATTAGATTTTTCTCAGAGGATCCTAGGTTCGATTTGTGCCAAGGTTTCAAACGGAAAGGAAATAAGATTTTTATCTGAATACCGTCCAGCAACCAATCTTTCGGAAATTCTGTTTCGGATAATGGAACACCGTTATAGGTACATTTAACATGCATCTCTTGATTCAATTCCTGGAAATCCTCAGACCATTCAGGACGTTGCAATAGCAACATACGTCCAATATTTTTCGCAATTATGAATGAAGGGAATAGAATATATTTTCTAGAAAAAGAGTGACTTAATAACAGGAAACTTCTTATTGCTTGCCCACCTGTAACGTCATCCCAGGCCTCTGCTATCTCTACTCGCTCTTCCTCACTTTGTCTCTTCTTCTCTTTTTCTTCTTCTTTTTTTTCCTGTTCTGTATACTCGACAATTTTGAATGCTTCCCCTTTCCGCACCCAATTTCTAAAAATTCTAAAAATTAGGTTCTCGGAGATATCATCAAAATAAAAAAAAGGGAATTTTCGGAATCTGTCCAAAAAAAGAGGGGAATGTGCGTGTGGTTGATAGAATAGCCAAACACCCATTTTACGCCGTTGAGCCCGCATAGAACCTTTGATTACACTTCGCCGAAAGTCTGATTTTTGTGAATAACGGATCAAAGCCACTTCCTCTGGTTCATCGGACGCATTAGGATTCACAATAGTAGGATCAAGATCCTGCGCGTTAGCAGTAAAAATGACTACACGTTTGGCTTTTCTTGTACGAATTTCATGATCGTCTGGTGCCTCTTCCGGATAGTCGTCTGCTTCTTGTTCTACCTCGGTGATTAATTTGTATGACCATCGAGGGACTTTTTGACTCATTTCTTCGCTAAAAATTTCTTCGCTAATAATTTCTTCGCTAATAATTTCATCATTAGCATCCGTTACAATTTCTGTTGATAATGGTTCAAATCCATTTATTTTCTGTTCAAATTCGTGGTAATCAGTATCCGAAAGAAGGAGACCATGAATCCGATTTTTCCCAAATGTCTCTATGAAATTTTTTAGGATTGATGGTGATTTGTATATTGTTCTCCTATATGATCCGTTCAAGAAAGGATCATACCTTTGGGATAAGTATTCTTTTTTAGAATCGTCATTACACAATCGAGTCCTTGTTTCCAGTATATCCAACAAAATAGATTTTTTTTTTTTGTCTAGAGCTTCAATTCGATTTAGAAACTCGTTGTTGAAATTTTTCACTTTTTGTTTGTTGGTATAAACCCAAGGGTTGTCGAGCTCATTAGATGAAGATTTTTCGAGTGTATGCGGGGATATGCTTGTTTTTATCATTTCAAAAAAAATGGATAAACTAGGAGGATATGTAAAAGAGATTCTTTCTTTTCCATCACTTTGGCATATGTCAAAAAAATATTGTGACATTTCGTTTCTGACACCCCCCTCAATTTGCTCATTTTTTATGTAGCGCAATGGTCGATTCCATCGATTCAAATCGAAAAGAAGAGTCATAAGAGGTTCGTCAAAGAAAAAAAGGTCGTTATTTTCCGT